AAAACTGTGTCGGATTTTCCCTGAAACATAACCCAGAATTAGATCCTCATTATCTAAACGTACCCGGAACATGCCGTTGGGAAGTGATTCGGTTATTAAACCCTCATGAATCCATTTTTGTTATTTCATTCCAGGCACCCCCTTGAAGTATCAACTAATGGGGGAAAGGTTATATAACTCACTTTTCCTCTCTATTTCACGAATAAAAGGGAAGTTAGAGATAAGATTTAGTATACCAGAAGGGGGCAATCACCATATATAACACAAAATTTCTCCCCCAATTTGTTCTAGTCGAGCTTCTCGATCTGTCATTATACCGCGAGAGGTAGAAAGAATTACAATCCCCATTCCGCCTAAAATCTTAGGAATGCGTTGATAGTTCGAATAAATTCGTAGACCTGGTCGGCTGATACGCTTTAAAATGGTTCTATATATTCCTTTCATAGTCCTTCTATGGATCAGGGTTGAAACCAAGAAATATTTGTTATTTTCCTGATGTTTTCGAACGTTTTTAATAAAACCTTCTCGTAGAAGTATTTTGACAATGTTTTCGGTGATATTAGTAGATGCTATTCGAACTGTTCCTTTTTTTTCCATGTCAGCATTTCGTATAGCAGTTATTATATCGGCAATAGTATCTTTACTCATGACAAACTATAATTATTGTTACCCCTAATTTTGATATAATCAACATGTTTTTTCTTTGTTCTATATATATATTTTTATTGAATTATTATATTACATTAGAAATAATATTATATTACTAATTACTAAAGTATATGCGTGAAACACAATCCACTGGTTCAGATATCTTACTATAGTCTACTAGTATATTTTATATTTATAATACTTCTGGGGCTAATGAAACTATTTTAGTAAAATTCAACTGTCTCAATTCTCGGGCGATTGCGCCAAAAACTCGAGTTCCTTTTGGATTTCCTTCTTGATCAATAACAACCGCGGCATTATCATCATATCGTATTATCATACCAGTGTCACGTTTAAGTTCTTTACACGTACGCACAATTACAGCCCTAATTACTTCTGATCTTTCTAGAGGCATATTGGGTACTGCTTCTTTAATTACGGCAACAATCACGTCACCAATATGAGCATATCGGTGATTGCCAGCGCCTAGGATTCGAATACACATCAATTTTCGAGCCCCGCTGTTATCTGCTACATTCAAAAGGGTCTGAGGTTGAATCATATCATTTTTTTATCTGTTATTTCAATGCAAAAGATAAAGGAAAAAAGAAATATTGTCTGTCCATAAATATAAACCCGTGGTTTTGTCCTTAAATATACTTTTTTTATTTCTATATCCTTATCTTGCAATAACGAATTGAGTTTTTATAGGCATCTTGCACGCAGCTATTTTAATAGCTGCTCTAGCTATGGTTTCTGATACTCCGCCCATTTCATAAAGTATTCGACCTGGTTTAACAACAGATACCCAATATTCAGGGGATCCTTTACCTGAACCCATACGCGTTTCTGTAGGTCTTACTGTAACAGGTTTGTCGGGAAATATACGTACCCATATTTTTCCACCCCGACGGGCATATCGTGTTATTGCTCTTCGTCCGGCTTCTATTTGTCTAGCCGTGATCCAAGTGGGTTCAAGTGCCTGAAGAGCGTATTTACCGAAACATACATGATTGCCTCGACAAGATATTCCCTTCATTCTTCCTCTATGTTGTTTACGAAATCTGGTTCTTTTGGGGTTATAGTTGATGGTTGTTTCTTAATTCCATCTCTACTGCAGAACCGGACATGAGAGTTTCTTCTCATCCAGCTCCTCGCGAAGGAAATGATTCCAATTCAATAATATTACGGATACGTGTGTATTTAATAAATGGATACACTTATGTAATCTCATGTAATGGGATTTTTTGATATTTCATTGGTTATCTAGTAGGTTATCCAGTAAGCTATATATACAAGATATACAGCTGGGCGCGTATATTTATTTTATATAGATAATGCTTCCTCTTTTTTTATAACATAACGAATTACTCCTCGGGCTAAAATATTGTGATCTAAAAAAAGGGGGGTTTCGCGGGCGAATATTTACTCTTCCCTCTTTCATTCGGGAGGTCAATCCACGACCTTTCCGAAAAAAATCAATTTGTTCTTGGCATGTTCCGCCATCCTATCCAATGAATTGAATTTTCGGGATTCCTTTTCCATAGAATCCTATGTATTCATGGGTTCTGTCGTTCCAATAGCTTCTCTATTAATGGTTAGGCCCGATCGCTGCAATGGAGCCCCTGACAAAATTCGTTCCCGAGTTAATCTCCTCAGTTTTGATTAACCCCGGGCTCTTTTCTTTTGTCAGCTCAGTTTTAATGCTTTATCACACCGCCTTTTGATTTTTAAATGATTTATAGACCATACATATTGGAATCATATATCATTGATATTTTTGTTCTTTACTTTCTATCATCTTTCCATTTATCCACATCCCTTTCTTTTTGCTTTACAACCGATAATCAGATTTATATCTCTTTATTTTTTTTTTGAAAAATTGCAGTTGCTACAACTATATGATCGATCTAGTCATATAGTGACTGTTTCTTGGAATCTCGACAATACGAAGCAATAAGTTGGTTATTAGTTTATATAGTTACTAAGTTATATAGTAGAGTTCAGTCTTTTTTTTTTGAACCCCAACTAAACTAGAAACTCTAAAGAAAAACTAACGAGTCACACACTAAGCATAGCAATTATACCAAATGGTCAATCGAATTTGAATTTTTATTCAGCCTTATAGAATTGTTCATTAGAGTTTGTCGTTTTTTGTTTTATCACCGACCACAACGGCAAGATAAGTAAGAGTCCATTATTTGTCGTCTACAAATATCCAAATTTTTATGCCTAATACTCCATAGATAGTTCGAGTTGTATAAGAGCAATAATCAATTTTAGCGCGAATTGTTTGTAGGGGAACCCTACCCTCTCTGATCCATTCAACACGTGCAATTTCTTTTCCGTCGATACGCCCCGCAATTTGCACTTGAATTCCTTTTGTATCTGTTTGTTCAGCTAATTCAATGGCTTTTTTCATTGCCTTTCGAAACGAAACTCTATTTTTTAATTGTAAGGCTATATATTCCGCAAGAATATTAGGTTGTCCATAAGGTTTTTCAACTCTTGTGATAGCAATGTTGAGTCTTCGGTTCACGGAGTGAACCTCTTTTTGTACATTCATTTGTAATTCTTCGATTCCTCGCGTTCGGCCCTCTATTAATAAATTTGGGAATCCAATATAAATTTTGACTTGGATCAAATCAATTCTTTTTTTAATTCCTATACGTGCAATTCCTTCAAAACCCGAGGATGCTCTCTTATTTTTTTGTACATAGTTCTTGATACAATTCCGTATTTTTTCGTCTTCCTGTAGACCCGCAGAAAAATTTGTTGGTTGTGCGAACCAAGAGGAATGATGAGTTTGGGTTGTACCAAGTCTGAAACCAAGTGGATTTATTTTTTGTCCCATATTTTTCTATTATATTTATATTAGTTTTCGATCCATATTTTTTATTGAAGGATGCATCTAAAAATAATTTAATTTAGATTTATCCTTCAATACAATTCTTATATGACAAGTGAGTCTTTTTATGGCATAACTACGCCCTCGAGCCCGCGGTCTTAACTTTTTTACAATAGTACCTCCGTTGACTTCTGCTTTACTAATGAATAAATCGGCTTCGTTCAAGTCCATGTTATGACGAGCATTTGCTGCTGCAGAATAAACCAATTTCAAAATTGGATAAGATGCTCGATAAGGCATGAGTTCTAGTATCATAAGTGTTTCTTCGTACGAACGTCCACGAATCTGATCAATTATTCTTCGTGCTTTGAAAACAGACATACGTATATGTTGAGCTAAAACTTTGACTTCTGTACTTGAACGTAAGTTATTTCTCTTTATCATAAGGTTATCCCCCATCCATAAATAATAAAGTACCTATTTTACTTAACTTGCTTGCGTTTTTATGTTATAGAAATTTCTTATAATTTCTATAATAAGATTATCCAAATTAACGACGAGATTTATTATCGCTTTTCGCATGTCTTGCAAAAGTTAGAGTAGGTGCGAATTCTCCCAATTTATGACCCACCATACGATCTGTTATATAAACGGGTAAATGTTCTTTTCCATTATGAACCGCAATGGTATGGCCGATCATTGGGGGTATAATAGTGGATGCCCTGGACCAAGTTATTATTATTTCTTTCTCTTCCCTCATGTTTATTTTTTCCATTTTTCTCAATAAATGATTAGCTACAAAAGGATTTTTTTTTAGTGAACGTGTCACGGCGGATTCCTCCTTTTTTTACATTATTAAAATGGGTATTCTATGCCCAATATCTCGATCTAAAGTATGGAGGTAAGAATAAATACAATAATGATATGAATGGAAAAAGAAAAAAGAGAAAATCCTTTAGCTAGATAAGGGGCGGATGTAGCCAAGTGGATCAAGGCAGTGGATTGTGAATCCACCATGCGCGGGTTCAATTCCCGTCGTTCGCCCATCACATTATTTCCAATTCCAAAAATTCGATTTTCCATATTCCTATTTACGGCGACGAAGAATAAAACTGTCACTATATTTTTTCCTTTTCCTACTTCTTCTTCCAAGCGCAGGATAACCCCAAGGGGTTGTGGGTTTTTTTCTACCAATTGGGGCTCTTCCTTCACCGCCCCCATGGGGATGGTCTACAGGGTTCATAACTACTCCTCTTACTACAGGACGCTTACCTAGCCAACACTTAGATCCGGCTCTACCCAAACTTTTTTGGTTCACCCCAACATTACCCACTTGTCCGACTGTTGCTAAGCAGTTTTTGGATATCAAACGGACTTCCCCAGACGGTAATCTTAATGTGGCCGATTTACCCTCTTTTGCAATCAGTTTCGCTACAGCACCCGCTGCTCTAGCTAATTGTCCACCCTTTCCAAGTGTGATTTCTATGTTATGTATGGCCGTGCCTAAGGGCATATCGGTTGAAGTAGATTCTTTTTTTTTCTCAAGAAAACCCCTTCCCAAACTGTACAAGCTTCTTCCAAAGCATACGGCTTTCTAGATGTATATGATGATATCTAGACAGATGGATCTTATATGAATCGTATGATGAAGTACCACGTGAGTGGATATATAGGAATCCAAATCCGCCGAATCACTCATGTTATGATTTTCTACATCCTAGGTCTCCCCGTTCCGTCATCTGGCTTATGTTCTTCATGTAGCATTCAGACCGAATGACTCTATGAAATTACGTCGATACTTCCACATATTACGGGTAACGTAGGAGACATCTCTATTTTTCCCCGGGGGATCTTTATAATTACCACTGCTTAACTTTCAATTCGCCTCTGACCATCAAATTAAATGTGAATAACCCGTCCTCCTCTCTTTTAAACAAGGGGCGCCTCCGGTTCTGTGCGTGCTTCAAACAATTTTGTCTTCTCCATATTACCATATCTCTAGAGTCAATAATTTTCTATGAGGAACTACTGAACTCAATCACTTGCTGCCATTACTCAACAGTTTTCTGTTGAGGTCCATCCAGTCGAGGTACTCAAATTGGATCAGTGATCGATTTCTAGGTTTCGTCGTAAACCTAATTGGTTACTTCCAATTACGTAAATCAATAGTTCAAACCGCACTCAAAGGTAGGGCATTTCCCATTGATATAGGAACTTCTGTACCAGAAACAATGGTATCTCCAATTATAGCCCCTCTGGGATGTAAAATATATCTCTTCTCACCATCCCCATAGTGTATGAGACAAATGTATGCATTTCGATTAGGGTCGTATTCTATGGTTACGATTCTACCAGATATGTCTTTTTCATTCCGTCGAAAATCGATTTTACGGTATAGACGCTTATGACCTCCCCCTCTATGCCCCGAGGTAATGATTCCTCTGGAATTACGACCTTTACTACAACGATGCTGCCCATAGATCAAATTATTTCGTGGATTGGATTTTACTTGACTGTCTATGGTTCCATTGCGTGTGCTCGGGGTAGAAGTTTTGTATAAATGTATCGCCGTGTTATTAAGTATTTTGTTTGCTTTAAGTTCTTTTCTCTATAAGAGGTGGAATAGAATAACCCGGTTGAAGCGTAATGATCATACGTTTGTAATGCATTGTATGTCCCATAATAGGTCCCATTCTTCTGCCCTTTCCCGGGAGTCGATGACTATTCATAGCTATTACCTTGACACCAAAGAAGAGTTCGACCCAATGCTTTATTTCTGTCCTAGTTGATCCTGATTCGACATTAGAAGTATATTGATTGTTCCCCAATAACTGGATACTTTTTTCTGTAAATACTGCATATTTGATTCCATCCATAAATCCATTTTCTTCCCTATGAGTTCCAGTATCGATAAGAATTCTAGTTCTTACTGTTCATATGTTATGGTATGAATATACCATACCAATTCGTTATGTATGGATGATGAGATTCCATTGATACAGAGCCAATTACAATAGACTTATTGGACGTTCCCATTGGCGTGCATCCAGCAGGAATTGAACCTACGAATTTGCCAATTATGAGTTGGGCGCTTTAACCATTCAGCCATGGATGCTTAACAGGGATTCGCGAATAACCAAATTTCAATTGAAATGAAATCCTTAGGAGGAATCAATGAAAGGACATCAATTCAAATCCTGGATCTTCGAATTGAGAGAGATCCAGAATTCTCACTATTTCTTAGATTCATGGATCAAATTCGATGCAGTGGGATCTTTCACTCACATTTTTTTCCACCAAGAACGTTTTATGAAACTCTTTGACCCCCGAATTTTGAGTATCCTACTTTCACGTGATTCACAGGGTTCAAGAAGCAATCGATATTTCACGATCAAAGGTGTAGTACTGCTTGTAGTAGCGGTCCTTATATCTCGTATTAACAATCGAAAGATGGCTGAAAGAAAAAATCTCTATTTGATGGGGCTTCTTCCTATACCTATGAATTCCATTGGACCCAGAAATGGGACATTGGAAGAATCTTTTCGGTCTTCCAATATCAATAGGTTGATTGTTTCGCTCCTGTATCTTCAAAAAGGGAAAAACATTTCTGAGAGTTGCTTCATGGATCCGCAAGAGAGTACTTGGGTTCTCCCAATAAATAAAAAGTCTATCATGCCCGAATCTAACCGGGGTTCGCGGTGGTGGAGGAACCGGATCGGGAAAAAGAGGGATTCTAGTTGTAAGGTATCTAATGAAACCGTAGCTGGAATTGAGATCTCATTCAAAGAGAAAGATAGCAAATATCTGGAGTTTCTTTTTGTATCCTATACGTATACGGATGATCCGACCCGCAAGGGCCATGATTGGGAATTGTTTGATCGTCTTTCTCCGAGGAAGAAGCGAAACATAATCAACTTGAATTTGGGACAGCTATTCGAAGTCTTAGGGAAAGACTTGATTTGTTATCTCATGTCTGCTTTTCGTGAAAAAAGACCAATTGAAGGGTGGGGTTTCTTCAAACAACAAGGAGCTGAGGCAACTATTCAATCAAATGATATTGGGCGTGTTTCCCATCTCTTCTCGAGAAACAAGTGGGGTATTTCTTTGCAAAATTGTGCTCAATATCATATGTGGCAATTCCGCCAAGGTCTCTTCGTTAGTTGGGGAAAGAATCAGCACGAATCGGATTTTTTGAGGAACGTATCGAGAGATAATTGGATTTGGTTAGACAATGTGTGGTTGGTAAACAAGGATCGGTTTTTTAGCAAAGTACGGAATGTATTGTCAAATATTCAATATGATTCCACAAGATCCATTTTCGTTCAAGTAACGGATTCTAGCCAATTGAAAGGATCTTCTGATCAATCCAGAGATCATTTCGATTCCATTAGAAATGAGGATCCCGAATATCACACATTGATCGATCAAAGAGAGATTCAGCAACTAAAAGTAAGAGAAAGATCGATTCTTTGGGATCCTTCCTTTCTTCAAACGGAAGGAACAGAGATAGAATCAGATCGATCCCCGAAATGCCTTTTTGGATCTTCCTCAATGTCCCGGCTATTCACGAAAGGTGAGAAGCAGATGAATAATTATCTGCTTCCGGAAGAAATCGAAGATTTTCTTGGGAATCCTACAAGATCAATTCGTTCTTTTTTCTCTGACAGATGGTCAGAACTTCATCTGGGTTCGAATCCTATTGAGAGGTCCACTAGGGATCAGAAATTGTTGAAGAAAAAACAAGATCTTTCTTTTGTTCCTTCCAGGCGATCGGAAAATAAAGAAATGGTTGACATATTCAAGATAATTACGTATTTACAAAATATCGTCTCAATTCATCCTATTTCCTCAGATCCGGGATCTGGTATGGTTCCGAAGGATGAACCAGATATGGACAGTTCCAATAAGATTTCATTCTTGAACAAAAATCCATTTTTGGATTTATTTCATCTATTCCATGACCGGAACAAAGGGGGATACACGTTACACCGCGATTTTGACTCAGAAGAGAGATTTCAAGAAATGGCAGATCTATTCACTCTATCAATAACCGGGCCGGATCTGGTGTATCATAGGGGATTTGCCTTTTCTATTGATTCCTACGGGTTAGATCAAAAAAAATTCTTTTTCGATTCATCTCTGGGGTTGAATACCTTATTCAAGAATTTTTTTTGGATTCTACCTCCTCTTTTTTATGAAGAGAATGAATCTTTTTATCGAAGGATCAGAAAAGAATCGGTCCGGATCTACTGCGGGAATGATTTGGAAGATCCAAAACGAAAAACTGCGGTATTTGCTAGCAACAAGATAATGGAGGCAGTCAATCAATATAGATTGATCCGAAATTTGATTCAAATCCAATATAGCACTCGTAGGTACATAAGAAATGTATCGAATCGATTCTTTTTAATGAATAGATCCGATCGCAACCTCGAATATGGAATTCAAAGGGATCAACAAATAGGAAATGATACTCTGAATCATATAACTATAATGAAATATACGATCAACCAACATTTATCGAATTTGAAAAAGAGTCAGAAGAAATGGTTTGATCCTTTTATTTCTCGAACCGAGAGATCCATCAATCGGGATCCTGATGCATATAGATATAAATTGTCCAATGGGAGCAAGAATCTCCAGGAACATTTGGAACATTTCATTTCTGAAGAGAAGAACTGTTTTCAAGTAGTGTTCGATCGATTACGTATTAATCAATATTCGATTGATTGGTCCGAGGCTATCGATAAAGAAGATTTGTCCAAGTCACTCCCCTTTTTGTCCAAGTCACTCCCCTTTTTGTCCAAGTCACTCCCCTTTTTGTCCAAGTCACTCCCCTTTTTGTCCAAGTCACTTCCCTTTTTCTTTGTGAGTATCGGGAATATCCCCATTCATAGGTCCGAGATCCACATCTATGAATTGAAAGGTCCGCAACTCCGCAATCAGTTGTTAGAATCAATAGGTGTTCAAATCGTTCATTTGAATAAATTGAAACCCTTCTTATTGGATGATCATGATAATTCCCAAAGACCTAAATTCTTGATCAATGGAGAAACAATATTACCGTTTTTGTTCAAAAAGATACCAAAGTGGATGATTGACTCATTCCATACTAGAAATAATCGCAGGAAATCCTTTGCGGATTCCTATTTCTCAATAATATCCCAGGATCAAGACAATTGGCTGAATCCCGTGAAACCATTTCATAGAAGTTCATTGATATCTTCTTTTTATAAAGCAAATCGACTTCGATTCTTGAATGATCCACATCACTTCTGGTTCTATTGTAACAAAAGATTTCCCTTTTATGTGGAAAAGCCCCGTATCAATAATTATGATCTTACATATGGACAATTCCTCAATATCTTGTTCATTCGCAACAAGATATTTTCTTTGTGCGTCGATAAAAAAAAACATATTTCTTTGGAGAGAGAGACTATTTCACCAATTGAGTCACAGGTATCTGACATATTCATACCTAACGATTTTCCACAAAGTGGTAACGAAACGTATAACTTGTACAAATCTTTCCATTTTCCAATTCGATCCGATCCATTCGTTCGTAGAGCTATTTACTCGATCGCAGACATTTCTGCAACACCTCTAACAGAGGAACAAATAGTCAATTTGGAAAGAACTTATTGTCAGCCTCTTTCAGATATGAATCTATCTGATTCAGAAGGGAAGAACTTGTATCAGTATCTTGGTTTCAATTCAAACATGAGTTTGATTCACACTCCATGTTCTGAGAAAGATTTACCATCCGGAAAGAGGAAAAAACAGAGTCTTTGTCTAAAGAAATGCGTTGAGAAAGGGCAGATGTATAGAACCTTTCAACGAGATAATGCTTTTTCAAATCTCTCAAAATGGGATCTGTTCCAAACATATATGCCATGGTTCCTTACTTCGACAGGGTGCAAATATCTAAATTTCACCTTTTTAGATACTCTTTCAGACCCATTGCCGATACTAAGTAGCAGTCAAAAATTTGTATCCATTTTTCATGATATTATGCATGGATCGGATATATCATGGCCAATTCCTCAGACGATTCTTCCACAATGGACTCTGATAAGTGAGATTTCGAGTAAATGTTTACAGAATCTTCCTCTGTCCGAAGAAATGATTCATCGAAATAATGAGTCACTCGTTCCATTCATATGGGCACATCTGAGAGCAAAAAATGCTTGGGAATTCCTCTATTCAATCCTCTTCCTTCTTCTTGTTGCTGGATATCTCGTTCGTATACATCTTCTATTTGTTTCCCGAGCCTCTAGTGAGTTACAGACAGAGTTAGAAAAGATCAAGTCTTTGATGATTCCATCATACATGATTGAGTTGCGAAAACTTCTGGATAGGTATCCTACATCTGAACTGAATTCTTTCTGGTTAAAGAATCTCTTTCTAGTTGCTCTGGAACAATTAGGAGATTCTCTGGAAGAAATACGGGGTTCTGCTTCTGGTGGCAACATGCTATGGGGTGGGGGTCCCGCTTATGGGGTCAAATCAATACGTTCTAAGAATAAATATTTGAATATCAATCCCATCGATCTCATAAGTATCATACCAAATCCCATCAATCGAATCACTTTTTCGAGAAATACGAGACATCTAAGTCGTACAAGTAAAGGGCTCTATTCATTGATAAGAAAAAGAAAAAACGTGAACGGTGATTGGATTGATGATAGAATAGAATCCTGGGTCGCGAACAATGATTCGATTGATGATGAAGAAAGAGAATTCTTGGTTCAGTTCTCCACCTTAACGACAGAAAAGAGGATTGATCAAATTCTATTGAGTCTGACCCATAGTGATCATTTATCCAAAAATGACTCTGGTTATCAAATGATTGAACAACCGGGATCAATTTACTTACGATACTTAGTTGACATTCATAAAAAGTATCTAATGAATTATGAGTTAAATAGATCCTGTTTAGCAGAAAGACGGATATTCCTTGCTCATTATCATACAATCACTTATTCACAAACCTCGTGTGGGGCTAATAGTTTTCATTTCCCATCTCATGAAAAACCCTTTTCGCTCCGCTTAGCCCTATCTCCTTCTAGGGGTATTTTAGTGATAGGTTCTATAGGAACTGGACGATCCCATTTGGTCAAATACCTAGCGACAAACTCCTATGTTCCTTTCATTACGGTATTTCCAAACAAGTTCCTGGATGACAAGTCTAAAGATTCTTCTATTTACGATATTGATCATAGTGACGATATCGATATTGATGATAGTGACGATATTGATGATAGTGACGATATTGATGATAGTGACGATATTGATGATGACCTTGATACAGAGCTGCTAACTATGACGAATGTGCTAACTATGTATATGATGATGCCGAAAATAGACCGATTTGAATTTGATATCACCCTTCAATTCGAATTAGCAAAAGCAATGTCTCCTTGCATAATATGGATTCCAAACATTCATGATCTGTATGTGAATAAGTCGAATTACTTATCCCTCGGTCTATTAGAGAACTATCTCTCCGGGGATGTAAAAGATATTGCTTCGACTCATATTCCCCAAAAAGTGGATCCCGCTCTAATAGCTCCGAATAAATTAAATACATGCATTAAGATACGAAGGCTTCTTATTCCACAACAACGAAAGCACTTTTTCATTCTTTCATATACTAGGGGATTTTACTTGGAAAAGAAAATGTTCCATACTAATGGATTCGGGTCCATAACCATGGGTTCCAATGTACGAGATCTTGTAGCACTTATCAATGAGGCCCTATCAATTAGTATTACACAGAAGAAATCAATTATAGAAACTAATACAATTAGATTAGCTCTTCATAGACAAACTTGGGATTTGCGATCCCAGGTAAGATCGGTTCAGGATCATGAGATCCTTTTCTATCAGATAGGAAGGGCTGTTGCACAAAATATACTTCTAAGTAATTGCCCTATAGATCCTATATCTATCTATATCAAGAAGAAATCATGTAAGGAAGGGGATTCTTATTTGTACAAATGGT